TTCAATCGATGTTTTCACCTTACTTAACTAGAGAGCAGATGCTGGAGGGGAAGGAAGACCGGGCTTTCGCCCCAGGCTTGAGCCTTTAAATGAAAGGTATAAGCTGTGATGTGATAGGCACGAAGTCAAGCAACCTATGAGTAAGTACTCCCGGTCTATACCTTGGTTAAAGTATCTTGCCAGGTATGCTAAGCTACATTGGTTTTCTATCCCTAAAGAGAATAGGCATCTTATTACGGATAAAACTACGTTTAAGCCTGTTACATGAATCAAGTTTTCATTTTCTCCGGAAAAGCCCCTTTCCAGCTGACGCTGTCAGTCCACTAACAGCGGTATACAGTAAGTCAGTATAAGTCAGTACAGGAAGGGCACGCGAAATAGACAACTACTTACTAGGCTAGGGTAGTAGTTTTTTCATCTTCCCTTTATTTTACTTTACCCTAGTGGAAATTCATTTTTCAAAGTTACTAGGTAATTAGTGAAGAGGTTGATAAAAGTGACAAGCTTGGTGGAAAGCTCTTATCTTAGGAGGAAAAGCTAAGTATGCCCGAGTAGTCTTGATATTGGTTGGTTTGAGGTTTCGTTAGTTTTATACTAACAAGCAAGCTTCGGCGACCGCTCGACCTAGCGCGTTAGCCCCAGTACTATATATAGGGAAGGCCTATGCGAAGAAAAGGCCTGCCCATCATCAAAGCAAGCCCAAGTCCATGCAAGAAGGCCCTCCAGATCTGTCCAAATTAAAAGCCCGTCAAAGGCATATGAAATCATGCAAAGGATCCGAGCCCATCCAAATGATGTTCAGCGGGCTAAACCCAAGTAGCTCTGGCCCATGATCCAAGAGACCCGAAACTAGTTAATCATGCTATCCTTACCTTCTAACCAATCGGCCAATCACGCTATCCTTACCTTTCAACCAACCCCTTCGATTCAGTTTCTGCAGCAGTATAAAATCTCGGACCCGATGGATGCCTACAGAAAAATTTGTTTTCCAGCAGTGATGGCAAGAATCCGCGAAATAATGTTCTTTCTCCTTTTTGTGTTCTTTCTGAATGGAGCTACGCGAGGGAAAGCTCAGCTTTCTACTCTGCCGCAAAAGGGGGCCGCTTTCTTCCCCCCAAAAATGCCAGTTCCGCCGTCAGGGCCTAGCAAGAAGCATAATTCTGTTCCAAAGCTTCGTTTCATTCCAGCAACAGTAGTCTATGGTTCGAAGCGCCGTGTTCCATCCGGCGCGAATCCTCTCCATAACTAGTATAGTGGAGGTCTTACTTGTATTGCAATAATGAAAAAATGTACGAACACAAATAATGAGCAGACCAGCCCACTTTTATATGTGGGTTCATTTCAGAATGTTTTTTTGTTTTGAATAAAGAAGCGCGTGAACTTTTAGTGTAAGGCAGGTGTTTTTCTCGGTGGATGGATGGGATAAATGCCTATATTGCTTTATAATGTTATTGTTATGTTGATGTTATATTAAAGAATGAAATCTAAAAAAGTTGCTTAGTCCCATTCTTTATAATTGTCTTTCTCATACTGTGTAAACGAACTTCAAGTCTGAATTGTGTACTGTACTCAACAGGAAGCGTCACAGCCCATCCCGATGTCATTCTCCATTCCAATTGAAATAGCACAGAATCTAGCTCTCGCTATCGTGCCTCAGAAGCTCTAACTATGCCTTCATCCGCCCCTCCGAAAGAACTCCAACTATTGGTTTATGCGCTCCAGTAAGCGATTTCGTCTCAAGTGCAGCTTTTACGTTACGACTATACTTCGTTGCTGTGCTGCTCTCTGGGTTGTGAAAGAAGTGCAGTTTTTACGTTAGAGGGGGATCTCTCTGGTATACTTTTTACGGAGGTTTCGTCTTGTCAGTCTGGTTTTTCCTCTCTGTTTTCTTAACAACCTTGGTTTTCTTGGTTTTCTTATCTGTCTTAACCACCTTGGTTTTCTTAACAACCTTGGTTGTTTCCTTAGTGAATTTCTTCATCTCATCTTGAAGATGATCTATCTTACTTTTCATCTCGGAGATCTCTCTATCCTTCTCTGAAATGATGCCGATCATCTCTCTATCCCTTTGAGAGAGTTTTTCACTGAGAATCTCACTCTTAGTCTGAAGGCGATTCATTTCATTCCTTAGATAGAATACAATTTTTTCGCCACTGCGGGGGTTTATGTTAGACAGATCTTCTACATGTATAGGTTTAGTATCAATCCATTTATTATTACTATATACAGGTATCCTCTTTGTACCTCAAGTTCTATATAGAACAGATTTCTTTACAACTGTTCAGGATTATATGAAAAAAGACCCTATCAATGTATGGGTTTATGATCGAATTCACAAGAAGAGGCGTCAGGTTACTCTTAGAGTCCCTTCGGAAACTAGAGATAAAAGGAAGACTCAAGTATCTACCTTCGTCAATTTCATTCACCAAAAGGATGCATATATTGCTATGAATGTTATTTTGGAAATGCTTAACCAGGGATCCCCCATATACACAGTTCATGACAACTTTATAACTACAGCTGATCATAGCAAGAAACTGCCTGATACTTATGTCAATATATTTTGTAAAATGGATCCTCTTTCTATCATCAATGAGTATATCTATCACAATGTGATTGATTATCAAGAAAAATGATTAGATGGTGGTGAATTTGTTTACGATGAAAAAGGTATTGATACAGAAAACTGGAAAGGTATAATCAAGCAGGAGGATCTGAAAAAATACTTGTATAAAAATATACCAGAAAAACAAAAAAAGAAGAAAAAGGATAGGGATACGTGGGAACAAAAGATTCAAACCATAATGACTTCTTACGAGAACTATGTTAATTTCTTATGCGAACCTTTTGATAAGAGTTTAGGAAAAAATGAAAAAAAAAGATGTTTTTCGAAGGTAATTAGTAAACTTGATCGTGATACTAAGTATCAATATTATAGGGAGAAATTGATGTATTTCCGGAATCATTTGAGTCATTCATCGAATCATTTGAGTAATTCATCGAATTATAGTGTTCATTATTAAAGAAAAAAAGATGTGGACTGGACCCACTTACTTTTCTTTGTATTTCCTGCTGAAACCAACCTAAGAGAAAGAGACCCAGGTGATATGGATTCGCTAGGACGGAGTTGCTGTCGATTGAGGATTGGCCGAGGGGAGTGCCATCATGTAGCTGGGTACAAATAAGCCAGTGAAAGAGGAGTAGTCAGGGTACGACGAAGCACGCCTGGTACGTAAGCGAATACGGATCACGTGGGTTTGTACTGATCCGCTTTCGAGCTGTCGAGTGACGATTGCTCCATCTATTAAGAAAGGACGCGGGGGGCCTGTCTTATAATAAAGGGGGTACTCTCTTCTCTGATGTGCGCTATATTATTGTGTCCTATTCCTGAAGGAGTGATCCGGGATTAAGCCACGTGGCGATACCCGCCAAAAGAAAGGGGGCCTTTCGTACGGATTGGAGTACGAAGAGAATTCTTCAGCACACTAAAATCTAGTGGATCCGGTTCCATATTCATGAAAAGCCGGGGTTGAAACATGTTATGAAACTAAGACAACTTATCTTACTAATAATAAGAAAGAGTTAGGCGCCTCCAAGGCCTATAAATAGAAGCTTTTTTCAGTCTATATTTTCAAAGAGAGAGGTAGAAGTCAGAAAGAAAGACTTTCAGTCATACTTATTCCAAAAACAAACATTATGGATATCACCGGGAGACTTGCAGCAATTCAGCACGAGATAGCTCGTGCAGAAAACGAGAAGCTCCAACAGGAGCAAATGCTCGGTCTGTTCTGGGAGCATCCGCCTGCTCTCGATCCGGAGGTCGTAGGAAATATGATGCAATTGACCCGGGGCCGCATTCGCGGTCTGGAAGACCGGATTCGGGCCCTCCTCGCCGAACAAAAAGAGCTCATTGTGCGGGCTGCCACCCTCGGTGACCGGGGAGACTAGAAGAGTCCGTCGACTCTTTCTAGAAGATTTAAATAAGTGTCTGTAGACGCAAAGTAGTTTGTTTTAATGTATGGTGTTCTTTGTCTTTTGTTAGTGGGGATCTACTCCGATGCTTACTGGAGATAGACTCCTATGCTAAGTTAAGTGTCTTTGTTTGGTTTTATTTGTTATGTTGTGTTTAGTTGTTTGGCTGGTCTATGTGTGTGTAAGCTTCCTATTGGATGTACTCCCATGTAACAAAATGCTTGTAGTGCTGGAATGAAAAAAATCTGCTTTGTTCTAGTTCATTCTCTTTCCCTGTTTTGTGCAGAAAAATATCTTATTTTAATTCTTTTTTAAATATCCTTTATTTTCTTATTCATTTTTCACATATACAAGCTAAAACTACAGCCAACAGGGTGGAAGTTGTGTGTTTACGGTATAAATCCTCTAATAGCATAGCAGATAGCTTCCATGCCCACCTGTCAAGAGTATTCTCGCCGAACTCCGCTCTTCAAGCTCAGCTTCGGCAACAGCAACTCGAGAAAGCTATTGAGAAAGCCAACAATTCTATCCGGATCTTGATTCCGAATATCTTAGATCGAACATCACAAGCCTTATCACCAGAATTCACAACTCACTCCCGACCGAGAAGAGGCGCCTCCGTCCAACCTCGATAGTCTTGAATGCTCCTTCCATCCAAGCATGATAGTTGATTTTATGGTCAGAACTCAATCCCGGGATGGTGAATTAGACTCAGCCTATGCTGGCCTTATACATCCGTAAATATTCTTAAATAATAGGGCCACGGCCGTGGCGTTGGGCAGAAAGCCGATGATTTCGACGAGGCCCTTCCCTTTAACCCGAACAGGCAGATTCATTACAGGTCATCCCCTACCTCCGAATCCTTTGACGGACACCAGAGAAGTTAGTTCTTCGCCTATCACATTGGTCGACTTGAACTTCCCTCTAGTCCTAGAATCACTACCTCTTTAAACCTCTGATGAGAAAGTCGTAGGTGAAAGCAGGCCTTTCACCCATACTCATTCAAAAATGGGGGAGTTTACTTATCCATTTCGAGATAGTTGCTACCTAGATGTTCTGATTCATTTACTACTACTACAAGAAAGCCACTATTCCATCCAAGCGTAGGTCGAGATTGAAAGGCAAGAAGGAGTGTTCAAGCTGTAGATGGTTCCCAGTTGCTTGTTTCCTTTCTTCCATTGCTTCACTTCATAATCATAAGGAGACTAGGTTATTCTCATTCCTGCTTCAGTCATCAATGCAGGCGGTTAGACTCTTGCTATAGATTAGGGGCTCTATCGTGCTATTCTAGACATAGGTAGGCGGCAAAGACAAGGGATCTCTCTCACCCGGTCTGCCTCCATAGCAAAAAAGTCTCGTGAAAAAGATAAGTGTAGAAAACCAATAAAAGAACCATGATGAGAAAATTCCAGCGTACGAGTAGAGGTTGTAGAAAAGTGAAAAAGAAAAAGAAAACAAAAAAGATCAGTATCATAGTACGTCGTCCTTCCCTGAAATGGAACTTTCATGCTGGAGCAAGAACTAGCATGAAAGTCGATCTATTACAACCAGCGCGGTTGTTCGTATTTCATTTTATTCTTCCAAGCCCTTCTTTCTTAGAAAGGCACTCACTGAGTTACTTACGGAATCTCAAATCTTGAGGCTGATTACGGCCCCTTTGATGAAAGGTAAGCGCTTTGGCTGGCTACCTAGAATAGAAAGATCCTTCACTGCACACTTTAGATATCTGTTTCCATCCAATCAAAGACGGCGAAGCGCCTCTAATCTAAAGGCCAAAGAGTGCTCTTTGCGCTACTACGCATCCTTACTCATAGTATAGTGCAAGTTAGGTTTGGGTATAGCAGGACTTGAACCTGCGACCATTAGGTTAAAAGCCCAATGCTCTACCAACTGAGCTATACACCCCAAAAAAGATGTAGTAGTAAATAAGGATTGGTGCGGAAAATCAAAGAGGGCGGCCC